GAACTTTGTCAATTCCTTATGAGTAGGGGAGACGAGGGAATCGTCCGCTCCCGTTCATGTGACGAACCGAACATCGTTAGGTCCCGAATTCTGCGAACCACCGGATCTAGACCAAGATCTCCATTACGTCGTACGAGATATCGATCCGAAGAACTGACTTTCAGTTGTAAGTCATCCATTCTGCTCCTATCTAAAGTGATGCTAGGCTGCTTTACACAGGTGCGCTTCGCCCCTCTTTTCTTTTTTGCACATCACATGATGAACATGTTTTAAGCTAACTGCATGTCGAGCGCTTAAGCTCCGCTTGTGGTCACTCGTTCTTCGCTTGTTCCAATCCTAGTAAAGAGCTTCTGATCCGATTCTACACTACATACGATATTCCATTCCGGCCCTCACTAGCTCTTCGCTTGGTTGTACAAGGAGCATGCCCGAGGGGGCTACTACGCTCACCGCGCACTTGCATTCACCACCAGAGCTTCGCTACCGCTTCGCTCAGCTCCTACGCCTACCACGAACTTGAATCATCACGTGGCTGCTAAAGCAAGCTAAGCTTCACACGGCCCTTCTTGAAGATAACTCCAACTTCTTACGGCCTTTACTTTTTAGGGCTCCGCAACACGTTGGAGAACTTTTAGATCCCGCCCTATTTCGCCCATTCTCCTAGAGTTCCGAAGTGATCCTCATTCTCACCGCAGCCTTCTTAAGCCGAAAGAAAGCCTAAAAGAATCGGTAGTACGAAGGGGGAGCGGAATCGTATCTGCTATAAATGGAAAAGGGGTTCTTCGGATCGATCACAGATTCCCTATCTCTTTTAGGCCGGCTTCCACTCCAGTTGACCTCTCTTGTTCTCCTCCCCCTTACACAACCGGGTGGAGGACTCATGTAAACTTCTTCCTGTAGGTCCCCGTTCAGGAAGGCATTTTGAACATCTAATTGGAACAGAGGCCAATCTCGATTCGCAGCAATAGAGAGCAGGAGACGAACAGACTGAATCTTGGCGCTAACTCGAAATATGGCCTCGTAATCTATCCCGGGTCAAGCCTTTAGCTACTAGCCTGACCTTTTCCTCCTTTCTCCCATAAAGCTTCCCTTCAACCAGTCCCATATCCAATTAGTAGAGATCGATCAGGGGAGACTCAAAATGATACAAATGCGCATCTGAATCGAGAGGTATCAGATCGAAGTAACATAAGTCATGTATTATAATTTCAGTGATTCCCGGGAGAACAAAGTGGATTTTTGAGCGCATGAGAGGACCAATGAGACAGAACACTGTTGGATGCATTCCTTCGCTAGCAGGGCTTCGGCCCATCTCAATTGAAGAGTCTTCGGTCAGTAATCTCGTACTCTCGACCGGCTCGAACCACTACGTTATCCATGTTCCGGCTCATTCGTATGCTCATCCTATGAATGTCACCAGAACGTGTAATAAACCATCCTGTTACAGGGAATCTTTTGATATCAGTTCGAAGGGAGCGCCGAACACCGAAAGTGAAGTAGCTCCTACCTACAGGAGCATCCGCCTTTTTTCGGGGGATCGGAAAGAGGAAATATGGTGTGAGGTCTGAGGTCAACGGTAATATGTCACCCTGCTTTAATGAGAGTACTCTTTCCATTAGGAGTTTCCCCCAGCTGAGCTAGGCTACTTCCCTAATGAAACAAATATAGCATAAACTCCAGAACCAATAATAAAGAATATAAAAAAAGTCAAAAATTCATATAGCAAGCATGGGCGAAAAACGAATTTCTTTATTAAATATTAGATCGATTCCAGAGGCCTTACTCATTTAGGGCTTATGTCTGATGAGAATAGGCTCAGGCTCTGTACGGCCATTTTAGTATTCTTTTATGGCGCGAATCCGTTAGAAAAATTCCGGTCTTAAGCAGCCGGATAGTCGAAAATCAGTTTTTTTACCATTCCATTATTAGTTCTGGGGTGAAGGACTTCGGCCTCTTTGAAGCGGAAAGCATTCCAAGCTCTCTTCTATAGGAAGGAAGAACTATCGATGTAGGATCTCTTTCAAGTAAAGTACAATATCGACTTTCATTCCACTTTATCAAACTAGAGTAAGGTAGCGAAGTCAAATATGTATTAGAGAATCGAATATGCAAGAAAGCCAATAGGCGCTCGTGATCTTCCTAGATTTCAGGAATGAGTAGATACTTTACCTGAAACAACTCTCTTCAAATAGGCTTTCTTTGAAGGCGTAGGTGTCTTTGAAAGTAGGATTTTCGATCTTAGTTCTAGAATGATTATTTATGCCCCGGAAGAACCAAGCAAGGGATGAGCTAAGCTAAACAGAAAAAATCTTTTTCGGCTGAGAATGCTTGATTTGTCTTTCTTTCACCCTTCCTGGAACCCTATATTCTATCGCTAGTGCGTACATGAAAGGGTACTTACTCGCTGTTACTAACGCGGTAGATTCACCCAACAAGAAACTGCAAAGACCCTGCCATTCATCAGTTGCTTCCTTCTTGATTAAAATACCCCTTGTCATAGGTTTGTTTCTTGGAGAGGGGAAGAGGATGGAATGAAAGTCGCCTATTAGGCACCATGGCCAGATTTCAAGGGTGAGATCATTGATCATACGAATGGTCTTCCAAAGGGCGGTGCGTTTGGCTTTCTTTTTTTTGGGCTAGCATAAACAAAACTGATGAACCATACACTTTGGTCCTTAGTAATTTGAAGATGAACCAATTGATCATTGTGGGCAATCACCTTTTTATTCCAAGACACATCATCCCATGGAATCCATATCCCCCCTGCAAAACCATTAGCTTCCACTCTGAACCATTTGGTGAAACCCGAATTCTTGCAAATTCTGTCAGCTTTAGTACCTCCCACCCTGGTTTCAATGAGACCAATGATGCCAAGATTGAAGGTAGTCTTCAAATCCCTTAGTAAACCTGAAAAACCCATTATTTAATAAGCTTGCAGCTCCCCGACAATTCCAGGTCATAATATTTGTTGTATTAGACATAATCATAAAACAATGAAAAAATAAGAAAGGGGGCAGGGAAACCAGCAAGATAGGGGGAGCCCTAACCTGCGAACTGGTGGTCTTGAGCCATTCCCTCAGGAATACTTTCTTCAAGGAGCATGGCATCCTCTTCACCATCCCCATCATCCATGTGATCAGTGTCCTCCATCTCGAGCTCATCATCGGGAGGCTTGTGTTTGTGGCTATCTCCCTCTTCCAAAACTGAAGTTTTGTCCTTCCTAGTTTCCCCTATTTCGACTTGGGGAAAGATTATAGGAGGTATCTTTCGAAGTGGAGAAGGAGTTGGGTAAGTGGCGAACCCCAGCCCCTATCACGTAAGGCGTTTTGGATTGGACTTTAGAGGAACTCGGCCTTACTAATAAAGGGGGAGCCCAGCAATTGAGCCTTCTTCGCCACCCCCCCTTCGAGAGCTCTTTTCAGTAACAAGCAGCCCCCATCGTAAGGCTTTCAGTCGGGAAGCCCCTTTTCAAAAGAATAAGGTAAGCTGCTTTCGGGCTAGCTTTTGATCTATGTTCAAAATAAAAGAAAGTCTATGCCGCAGGAGACCTCTAAAAAAGCGAATTCCCGGATTCAAAGATTCAAAACCAAAGGTTCGCTCCAGTGCACCCTGCTGAAAAAAGCTTAGTAAGCCCTCTGAAAGCTTCGAGAAGATCCAGCTCTCGATTCGGACTAAAAGGTATCCGGCTGCAGAGCTGCAAATATAGTTTTGAGTCGAGCTCACTTCCTAATCGTTGGATTACTAAAAGACTCCCGATACATTACATTATGCATTAGACTGATTGGACAACGTCGGATACTTTGGAAAAGCTATTCTTCGATCTCTCTTCTTCTGGCATCACAGCCTATTCTATACTCTCTACCAGCTGATGAAAGATTTTCGGAGTCGTGAACAGTAAAAGCGGCTTCAAGGCGTCTTTAGGCAACAATATTGGGATATGGCAAAGCTCTTTTTTCGAACGATAACCCATAGCCAATCCACTTGAACAAATATCCCATGCTTTTGAGCCCTAAATGAGTAAGGCAACTCGACTAGCTGCAAGGGGTACGGAGACTACTGATTCGAGTACTTATCCTTTTTCTACTGGATAATACCTTTTAGCTTACCATGAAGAAAGAAAGATATCGCTTCTCTATAGCGCCCTCCCAGAGAAGGAATTTGCTTTCTCGTGGAATCTTATCTATAGCCCACCTACCAGAGAACTAGAGCCCTAAGGTAAAGAAAGATATATCTTATTCTCCTGTTTGCCGCTTTCTCACTTGAAAAAGAACCAGCTTTTGACCGAATTTATTGCTCTTTTTTAAGCGAGTGGTAAGCCGGAGTGTTAAGCATATCATCAAACCAGTTCCCTGGTTGCCTATCCAATTGCGCAAGCCCTTCAAGTTCCATTTCCAAAAAAGGTATTACCTTATCCCATTTCATTGGTTGTTTAAAGGAAAGCGCATCCAGCTAGTGCCATTCCTCATTCCGGAGATCTAACGATAAGAGAGAGAACAATTTATTGCGGCTGGTAACACTTTCCTATGACCATTCCCAGTCCCCTATCTTGTAGCCCCCCTTTTGCCATTTCAGTTGGCAAAGGCTAGCCATAAGCAGTTACTCTTTTTCAAGCCCCTTGAAGGAAATTCAGCAGAAAAGGTAACAACAAATCCTCTCCAACCAGTCGTTCCTTCGGAACCCTCATCCTCCAATCTTCTTTCTGGGCCGAAAAAACTTGACTTTCCATCACCCCCAACAAGCCACCAGGATTCGAACTTTCCTTTTTAGTGGCTCGTCTCTGAGCATGCATCCAAGGGAAAAAATCAGCACCTTCTACCCCCATACTAAACATTGGCGGTGAAGCCTCAACGAGATAGGGGAGCACTTTTCAATGCCTTGTACTCAACAGCTAATTACGGACTGGAGGAGAAATAGTCGATTGTTAGCTCTGAATTGGCTCTTGCCGGTGAACCACATGAATTCGGTAATTATCAGATTGGGTCTCGTATTAGGCGAAGGGAAGCTTTCAGTCTGTACTGGTTAGAATAAACAGACCAGTCAACATTATGGCAAAAATCAGCATGGAGTGAAAAGAAGCCGAAGCAGGGGAAGATTGGTTCTGGACTCTACAGACTTGATTGACAGGCTTAGACCTTGCGTATACTGCTTCTCCTTTGGTCAGGCAAGTTAGAGGATCCCTGTAGTTGGATTGGGCTTGTCAGCGTACGGCCTCTGGCGGCTTAACGCCTCTGTTGGCTAGCTAGTCGTCTTGCTTCGCCTTCGCTCATGTAGTCGTAGCTAGATACATAGTAAGGGAACAATGATTATTGCCTTAGTTTTAGGACTCGAGTTAGCGACTAGGTTAGGCATTCGAGTAGCAACCGTCCTTAGGTAAAACCTTTTCTTATTTCGCCGGGTGTGATTACAGAATTCTCGATGATGCTTTTCACAACACAAGGCAACCCCTTTTTCATAATCAATAAGCAAACATTCGACTATCTAAAACTTTTGACGTGACATCTGATCCTTACTCCCTCACTCACAGCAGTACCTGTTAAAGCAGAGACTGCTTATCCTAAGAATGAAAGGTATTGATTCACTGCCCATTTCTCATTTGAACCTGAGACCTGTAGCTGATTCAATTACATCTATACTCTTTCCGGGAATAGTCCTTCTATTCATTGCCTGCTTTGCTTTTCCTTCCCCTTTATTAGTAAGGCATCCATTCCTGGTAAGAAATAGCTAGATTCGAGAACAGCCTTTACGCCTACTCGCTTACCGAAAGCTGGATATTATATAGCCGGATCTTCTTTTGTTTTGAGGTCTATCACCATCATTCGCCTATCGGTTAGCCGGAGAAGATAGCCCTATCGTCTAAGTAAGCGGCTTTTCCTTTTTGATCCCCCTGAATTTGAAATAGTGCTTCCTTCTAAGGGTGTCCCTGGCCACAAACTCGCGGGAGTTCCTTCAGGAGATTCCCCTAGTACTCAAACTCAAACTTATCTTATTCTACGGGCATGAGATTGAAAAAGGGCAACAAGAAAGGAAGATTATGACGGCGGGGCTTTTCTAAGTTGGAACTAAGCCAGCCAACCTAGAATCCAACCAAGTCCGAAGCGAGGAAGTGAAAGTCTCGCATATGATAGGCGAAGGTGCAGAAAGAAGTAACTACTCCTTGAACAACGTTAGCTAGCCATATCATAATAGGGGTTGCGCGTTAGCGCAGCCTGACTTTAGTTACTTTCGCGTTAGCGCATTCGTTTTCTTGCTGGCTTTCGCGCCGAAATCCGTTGCTTCCTCCTTGTCTTAGTCTTTCCTGCTCTCCCCTACCACCTAGTTGCATCCCTCTTTCCTTCCTCTGAATCACTAGAGATGCAGGGGCTTGCCTTAGGACAGAAACTGCTGATATCCGAATGGCGTACGGAGCTGCTTACCCTAAGACTGAAACTCCATCTGTAATCGAAGTAAGTTCGGCTGGATCGACAGCGGGGGATAACTCCAATATCCACTGCAACTCCGGAAAGAACTGGCTCTGGCTTTGTTGTAAGGAACACGTCATTGACTTAGAACTACAATTGCCTCTACTACAGAAGGAACTCCTGCAGGATGGCCTGCACCTTCAAAAGAATACTTGGCAAGGAAGAAGCCCTAAATGAGTAAGGCTCTGGTACGGCGAGAAGGAAGAAAAAAGAAATACAACTGAGAGTGACCTCGGGTAAGAAGGTCCATAGGGGGAATCCCACTAATTCTACTGGGGAATTACACTGGCACGGGAAAGAATTGCGCTTAGACACTAGGCATATACATATACAGAATCACATGCGGAGACGAGACTATGGATAACATAAGCGAGAAGAGACAGAATGTTTCGGCTACCCTGAAACCAGCTACCTTACGGTTACGGACAGGGGTAATTCCTAGCCCATGATCCAAGATAGAGGTATTCTAATTGTTAAGGATAACACACATTGACGTTTTTGGCTTTCCTCTGGAAGAACTTTCTACCCCATTCTTCCTCTCCCCTTCCCTATCACTTCAAGCCTATTTTTGTTGGTCCTAAAAGCCCATCCACTAAGGGAAAGCAGAGCAACTTGAGAACGAAAGACGTGAAGTGCCTAACAAAAGGAGAAGGAGTTGGCTTCTCTTCTCTAGCCGCTTCCGCGCTCGTAACCCTAGCCCCTGAGTCTGACTGACGCCTGGAAGTGACTTCGCTCCCTATACCCGGATTAGCGCCATTGCCATGGTTCCTTCGCTAGCTTTTTCATGTTGGTTTCTTCCTTTTCTTTTTGTGATTCTATATTCCCGGCTAAAATCATTCTGCTTTCTTTTTCTGGGATATCATCTATAAAGATTTCTATATTAAATAGAATCCCCTCTTTCTAAAAAGCTACCCTACCCTCAAGGGGAACGTAAGCAGCAAAGCACTCCACTCGCTTTCCTTTCGATTTTGGGATCAGCCGACTGGTAGCTATCGCATGTAGTCGTAGCTAGATACATAGTAAGGGAACAAAAAGTGATAAA